TATAACTAGTTATTTCGGTTTTCTACTAGCAGCTTTAACTATAACCTCAGTTCTATTTATTGGTCTAAGCAAAATACGACTTATTTGAAATTAATTGAATGAAGATTTTTTTATAAAAAAGGATTTCTATGGTATTTCATATGTTCGATAGTTCCTTACCGTGTTAATTATCCAATTTTAGTCATTGAGATTCATCGGCAATACAGATTAAGAGCTAGGAATAGATAGTACCTCTCTTTTCTACCTTTCAAAAATGAAAACAAAAGAAAATTGAAATGATTGAAGTTTCTTTATTTGGAATCGTCTTAGGTCTAATTCCTATTACTTTGGCTGGATTATTCGTAACTGCTTATTTACAATACAGACGTGGTGATCAGTTGGACTTTTGATTAATTAACATCTCTTTTTTTTTTACTGACCTCCTTCTTGCTTTCATATGCGGGAAGTCTAATTCAGATTGCTGCTCAATTATTTGCGAATAGTGGAATTTTCACACAATCTAATAAACAAGAGTGACATCACGCTCTGTAGGATTTGAACCTACGACATTGGGTTTTGGAGACCCACGTTCTACCGAACTGAACTAAGAGCGCTTTTCTTGTTTTTTCTAAAAAACGAAAAGGCTAGAAAGAGGACATTCTTTAACCCGAATCAATTTTGTACGTATATACTATATCATAGTATATCATAAATTTCAGAATTATATGTATGTCCAATTTTATTAAAAAAAGATAGATTTAAAATGGATCCCTCGTTACTGCTCTTCTGAGCAGTAATAGGTAGGGATGACAGGATTTGAACCCGTGACATTTTGTACCCAAAACAAACGCGCTACCAAGCTGCGCTACATCCCTTTCAATTGGTTTACAGTGTCATTGTAGAGAATTCCTGTCTTGTTTTCCACATCCTTCTTTTTTTTTATCTCATATCAGATAACAAACATATATATAATGAAAAAAAAAAATGACTTTTTTAAGGCGTTTATATTTGAAAATGGAATCGATAAGATCATTCTAGTAGACAACATTTCAATTCTAATTTTGAAAATGGGGGGGGGTTACGTATACAAATACAAGAACTTCTTAACTACATGTACATCTGTAGTTATATATATTACTATATATAATGTAATACAATAAAGAAGAAAGAAGGAGGATTTCAAATGCGAGATCTAAAAACATATCTTTCCGTAGCACCGGTACTAAGTACTCTATGGTTCGGTTCGTTAGCAGGTTTATTAATAGAGATTAATCGTTTATTTCCAGATGCATTAACATTTCCCTTTTTTTAATTCTAGTTATTAATATCAGAAAAGGGTCAAAAAATTTAGAGATACGATCAACGATCGGGGACTAACCCCCCTTTTTTCTAATTCATTCTAAAAAATGAATTAGAAAAAAAAAGGGGGGGGGGCGAAAGGTCATAAAAACGAGGGTTCAGGATCCAATTAAATTAGTAATAGAACAAAAAAAAGTGTTGCTAGGGAAAGAGTATCCTACGAGATACTTAAAAAAAATACTGTACAAAGATTTTAAATATAGTTTTCAAAAAATCATTGTATTGCTTATTATTTTTTTTTGATTTAATTACTAATTAATATTAATTGCAACGAAATATTTCAGAAAATTTTTTTAGTTAACAGCTTCTAGTTTTTTGGTTCTTGTTCTTTATGGATCCTAAAATGAAAATAGAAGATTGCGGTGAATCATAAATCCAAAGGAGGTTTCATGGCCAAAGGTAAAGATGTTCGAGTAACAATTATTTTGGAATGTACCAGTTGTGTTCGAAATGGTATTAAGAAGGAATCGGCGGGAATTTCCAGATATATTACTCAAAAGAATCGGCATAACACCCCTAGTCGATTGGAATTGAGAAAATTCTGTCCCTATTGTTATAAACATACAATTCACGGGGAAATCAAGAAATAGATCAAATTGAGTGCTTCTATTTGAGTGCTTCTATGTCAACTTTTTTTTAAGAACAGGAATAATGAGAGTCTCCACGTATTATTACATATATATAAATATAAACAAATAAATCAATAGGAAAGAAATCTAATCCTATATTGTTAATTCTATATAGAAACTCTATCCTATATAGAAATATAAATCATTTTTATTTTGATCCAATCAAAATAGGATTTTAGAGGTAAGGAATAAAAAAATTATGAATAAATCTAAGCGACCTTTTACTAAATCCAAGCGATCTTTTCGTAGGCGTTTGCCCCCGATCCAATCGGGGGATCGAATTGATTATAGAAACATGAGTTTAATTAGTCGATTTATTAGTGAACAAGGAAAAATATTATCTAGACGAGTGAATAGAGTAACTTTAAAACAACAACGATTAATTACTATTGCTATAAAACAAGCTCGTATTTTATCTTTGTTACCTTTTCTTAATAATCAGAAACAATTTGAAAGAAGTGAGTCGACCCCTAGAACTACTAGCCTTAGAACCAGAAAAAAATAGACTTATTCTTCAATTGAATAACAATTCCAACCTAAAGGAATTCAAAAAGAGGTTAATATTTTGTTCGACAAATCTAATCAAGAATCAAAATTTGATTGTTACGTCTGTGTCTGTCATAAAAAAAAAGAAAAGAATCGTCGAAAAGAAAAAGAATAACTCTTTTTTTAACGACTATATACCCTCGTTTTGTTTTGACGACTTTTTTTATAATACTAATTTCTACTCTACCCTCCCCGAACTTATTCTCCTTAGAACTCTATTTCAAATATTTTAGTGGATTTCTTCCAATCCCCTCATTTTTTGATCTCATTCGAAATCGTATAAAGACAACTCCTATTTAATAGAGCTATTTGTGCAAGTATTTTTCGATTAAGAAGTAGTTGGTTCTTGTACAGATTGTGTATGAATCGGTTATAACTATAGAATACCCCCGCTTCGTGAATTACGGCGTTTATTCGAGTGATCCATAAACGACGAAAATCTCTTTTTCTTTTACCCCTATCTCGATGAGCCGAAACTAAAGCTCTTATTCTCTGTTGAGTCATAGTTCGTGTAAGTCGTGAATGAGCCCCTCGAAAGCTTGATGCAAATAAACGAAGTTTTGTTCTGCGCCTCCGAGCTATATATCCGCGTTTAATTCTAGTCATTGAATAAATCAAACTTTGATGAATAACTAATTCTTTTTTTAGTTATTCTTTTCCCCTTTACTAGTCATTAATAACCAAACGAATTATTCCAATGTATAAAAAAAATTCCAATGGCTTTTGCTACTCTAACCTTCCCCACCACTATTTTTTGATAGGTATTTTCCTTTGCTTTGAAAGGATAAATTGCCTTGATACGTGATATAAAAAAATAGAATAACTACAAAAAGTAGTAAATAGAAATGGATAAATAGTGGGTTCCATCGTTTCTATGGTTACTTCTAAAACGGTGAGGTCCTCTCTATACACCGGAGCTCCTTTTTTTAATTAATCAATACTATTGGTAACTTGTACAATTCACATTCTTTGGCTCTACCCCATTAATATGCCAGTAATAGGTCTTTCACAACGAGATCCACTTTATACAGTAACGGTATTTCATTTTAAAATTTATTTGGTCGTTTACCCTGTTAGTCCGTTTTTTCTTTCAAGAGTGGAATCTTTTTAATAAAAAATGGAATTTCCCCCGCTTAATGGATAACCATTTGTTATCATTGGGGGTTTTCTAAAAAATGGAGTTGATTGGATTTGCACCAATGTAAACCATAAATTTCAGACACAATAGAAGATATGAATGATCTATCTTTTTGAAATAATGAATAGAGTTCCTCGATTCTATTTTATTCACAGGTACTGATCCTTGATATTTCAAAAAGAATTTCCTTTTTGTGTTTCAGGTCTATGATCTAAACGAGTCGCACATACACCCGAGTACATGTTCCTCGTCGCTGAGGGCATCCCCGAAGCGCTGGGGATTTCGTGACATTTCGGATTGGCTGTCTTGTATTTCTAATAAGTTGTTTAATGGTTGGCATACGGAATCATATAAATAATGGGCTGGTTTAGATGGGTTCTAACCGGCTAATTATGAATTACTTCTCTTCAAGATTCTCTTCAATATTAAAAAAATATATATTGAAGAGAATATGAAACTAACCCTTTAATCTAAAAAGATATAAAATTAGCAATTGTAGATTTGTATGAAATCGCTCCTATTTTTTTATTGAACCGCTACAAGATCAACAATTCCATGAGCTTGGGCTTCTGTTGCTGACATAAAAACATCCCTTTCCATGTCTTCGGATACAACCCATATGGGTTTGCCCGTTCTTTGTACATAAACCCTTGTGATGGTTTCGCGAAGTTTTAGTAGTTCTTCCGCTTCCAAGATAAATTCTCCCGTTTGTGCCTCATAAAACGAACTCGCGGGTTGATGGATCATTACCCTGATGATATAATAGAAAAGGTTCTTCTATTTCGCAGAATGAGACGAGATAACAAAAAACAGAGAAATTTGAATAACCGTACAGGCTTTTTTTGTGCATTGCATACGGCTCCACAATGGAATTTACGTTTTGACCTTTCCTTTCGGCGAAAGAAAACAAAATATAGGTTGTATTATACGCGGATCCATAAATGATCCAATTACCATCCTTCTTTTTTGTAGGAGTTACAAAAATACTATGATGGTTCCGTTGCTTTATATATCATTTTTTTTATCCGTCTATGATTCAGCAATCCCAAAGTTTCTTTTTTTTTTTTTATATAAATTTTGTAAATAAGCTTCCGGTGTGAAAACAAAGTTTGTGACGCTGAGATGTGCCCGAATAGGGAAGATAGCATTTGAAATACCCCTTCCTTATCTCATACTACTCTTTCAATATATAATCTCATTTTTTAATCTAAAAAATTTCATATAGAATTCGAAGTGCCATGCTATTATTACTTAACTAATTCATATTTCCGATGGCGAAGGCATAGTATTTTTTCTCGAAAATAAAAAACTCATTGGCGCCAAGCGTGAGGGAATGCTATACGTTTGGTAATTGCTCCTCCGACTAGGATAAAGGATGCTATTGAAGCGGCCAATCCCATGCATATTGTCTGTACATCGGGTCGCACAAATTGCATAGTATCATAAATAGCCATTCCAGATATTACCCATCCACCAGGAGAGTTTATAAACAAATAAAGATCTTTGGTATCCTTTTCTATACTGAGATATATCATAAGACTAATAAGTTGATTCGAGATTTCGGTATCAACCTCTTGGCCTAAAAAAAATAATCTTTCTCGATAAAGTCGGTTGATTAGGATAAAATTTTATTCCTTAGGAGCCGTACAGGCACCTTTTGATGCATACGGTTCAACAAAAATTGTTCAAAAATCAATGTGTCGATTCTAACCCCCCGTTTTTTCAGAGAAGGCTTTTCTTTCTAACTTATAAGGGAAGGGCTTGCTCCCCTTTTAAAAGTAAAAGAAAAAAGAAGTTTTGGCCCCTTTTATTAGATATTATAATCCTATAATAAAATAATAAAACGATTGATTAGGCCCGTCAGACTAACTTGATTCATTGATATTTTTTTTCATCGAGATTCAGTTGAAATGGCGATGGTTTTTTCTTGTTCCTGAATGGGCTTCTTTCTTTTTTATTCCAGTTTTTAGGTTTATGCTCTACTCCGAGTAAAAGGAAAAATTTGCCCGATTTTGATTTGCACATATAGGACAAATGAACCAAATACCGCGTCTTTTTTTTTTACTACTCCTTCTTTTTTTTTTCAATTAATTTCTTTCACATGTCTTCTGTCAAATAGTCAACAAATTTTTAATTATATTATTTGATTTGATCAACAGTTTTAGATCACCCGGTTTCAATTTTTTGTATTTTTTAATAGAATTTTTTATCATAATTTTTCATATCATATTTAAGTAGTAATTATAAAAATATTATATATTAATTATCAATTGGGTTTTTGCTAAACGGAGCCTGGATACTGAATTTTATTAGTCCGATCACGTAAACCATAAAAAATTTTTGATAATCTAATATCAATCTAAATACTCCCTGCATTTAATTCCACTTTATTTTTTGCGCTTCGCGTTACAAATTTTTGATAATTCAATCAATCTTTTTGGGCGAAACAGAGGATATCTCGATCGAGGGAGAAAACGGGGAAATCCCATATAGCCCAATATATCTGACAAGTCGCACTATATGTCAACCCAAGATGTATCTCCTTCCCCAGGACTTCGAAAAGGTACTTTTGGAACGCCAATAGGCATGAAATGAAAAAAAAAAGAGAATGAAGTTCTCTATTTCACTTTGATGTGGAAACGTAAGACTGGGGTTTCATTTTTTGAATAATATTATCCTTTTTTCCTACTTTATTAATATTAATCATATTTAAATTAATCATATTTAATACATAAGTTGAATAAGCTAAAATAAAATATAAAATAAAAGTAAAGTAAGAGAGAATGAATAAAAAATAAAGGAAACTTTTTACGAACGGGCTTCTGAATGGTGAACAACAATAGCTATCTTGGTTCATATAAAATAGGATTCACCCCCATTGCGTATTGGTACTTATCGGATATAGAATAGATCCGCTTCCCTTTTTTCCTATGAATCGAATTGTTCTATTATTACTAACAGAATAGAACAAATATTAATCCTTTCTCCGAAATAATTACCTAAAAAGGGGGGTCCGTAACATAGTTTTTTCCAATGCAATAAAGTTACATAGTGTCTATTTTTCGTTGATAAAGGGGTATTTCCATGGGTTTGCCTTGGTATCGTGTTCATACTGTTGTATTGAATGATCCCGGTCGTTTGCTTTCGGTTCATATAATGCATACTGCTCTGGTTGCTGGTTGGGCCGGTTCTATGGCTCTATATGAATTAGCAGTTTTTGATCCCTCCGACCCTGTTCTTGATCCAATGTGGAGACAAGGTATGTTCGTTATACCTTTCATGACTCGTTTAGGAATAACCAATTCATGGGGCGGTTGGAATATTACAGGAGGGACTATAACGAATCCGGGTCTTTGGAGTTACGAAGGGGTAGCCGCAGCACATATCGTGTTTTCTGGCTTGTGCTTCTTGGCAGCTATTTGGCATTGGGTATATTGGGATCTAGAAATTTTTTGTGATGAACGTACAGGAAAACCTTCTTTGGATTTGCCCAAGATTTTTGGAATTCATTTATTTCTTTCAGGAGTGGCTTGCTTTGGTTTTGGCGCATTTCATGTAACAGGATTATATGGTCCTGGAATATGGGTATCCGACCCTTATGGACTAACCGGAAAGGTCCAACCCGTAAATCCGGCGTGGGGCGTGGAGGGTTTTGACCCTTTTGTTCCGGGAGGAATAGCCTCTCATCATATTGCAGCAGGGACGTTGGGTATATTAGCGGGCTTATTCCATCTTAGTGTCCGTCCGCCTCAACGTCTATACAAAGGATTACGTATGGGAAATATTGAAACCGTCCTTTCCAGTAGTATTGCTGCTGTCTTTTTTGCAGCTTTTGTTGTTGCTGGAACTATGTGGTATGGTTCTGCAACTACTCCTATCGAATTGTTTGGTCCTACTCGTTATCAATGGGATCAGGGATACTTTCAACAAGAAATATATCGAAGAGTTAGTGCTGGACTAGCCGAAAATCAAAGTGTATCAGAAGCTTGGTCTAAAATTCCTGAAAAATTAGCTTTTTATGATTATATTGGTAATAATCCAGCAAAAGGGGGGTTATTCCGAGCGGGTTCAATGGACAATGGGGATGGAATAGCTGTTGGATGGTTAGGACACCCTGTCTTTAGAAATAAAGAAGGGCGTGAACTTTTTGTACGCCGTATGCCTACTTTTTTTGAAACATTTCCGGTTGTTTTGGTAGACGGAGACGGAATTGTTAGAGCTGACGTCCCATTTAGAAGGGCAGAATCTAAATATAGTGTCGAACAAGTAGGTGTAACTGTTGAGTTTTATGGTGGTGAACTCAATGGAGTGAGTTATAGTGATCCAGCAACTGTGAAAAAATATGCTAGACGGGCTCAATTGGGTGAGATTTTTGAATTAGATCGTGCTACTTTGAAATCCGACGGTGTTTTTCGTAGCAGTCCAAGAGGTTGGTTTACTTTTGGGCATGCTTCGTTTGCTCTACTTTTCTTCTTTGGACACATTTGGCATGGTTCTAGAACCCTCTTCAGAGATGTTTTTGCTGGTATTGATCCAGATTTGGATGCTCAGGTGGAATTTGGGGCATTCCAAAAACTTGGAGATCCAACTACAAAAAGACAAGCAGTCTGATGCAACATTGGTTTTTTTCTTTTAGTTTCTGTATTACGATTTTATTTAATAGGTAGGGTACTGTAGGAATCTTGATTTAAATTGCTGCCGTTTTTTCGACTCTTTTTTGTTCTTTACCCGGAGGGATACTCCTAAGTAAACATAAACAAAACAGGTATGAAAGCTATAATTGTAAACCACGATCAAATTTATGGAAGCATTGGTTTATACATTTCTCTTAGTATCCACTTTAGGGATCATTTTTTTCGCTATTTTTTTTCGGGAACCGCCTAAAATTTCAACTAAAAAATGAAATAATTTTTCATTATCTTCATTGACGTAATCAGCCTCCAAATATTTGGAGGCTGATTACGTCAACTAGTCCCCGTGTTCCTCGAATGGATCTCTTAGTTGTTGAGAGGGTTGCCCAAAGGCAGTATATAGAGCATACCCAGTAAAACTTACAAGTAACCCAGATATAAAGATGGCGACTAGAGTTGCTGTTTCCATTATTATAATAGAATTGAAAGACCACAATGGATCTATGCTAAGATCGTTTATTTACAACGGAATGGTATACAAAGTCAACAGCTCGTAATGAATACAAAATAAGATTTATGGCTACACAAACTGTTGAAGATAGTTCTAGATCTGGTCCAAGAAGCACTACTGTAGGGAAGTTATTGAAACCATTGAATTCCGAATATGGTAAAGTAGCTCCGGGATGGGGAACGACCCCTTTGATGGGTGTTGCAATGGCACTATTTGCGGTATTCCTATCTATTATTTTGGAGATTTATAATTCTTCTGTTCTACTGGATGGAATTTCAGTGAATTAGACTGAGAAGAATCTTGAAGTTCTAGCTTTTCGTTCGATACAAAAAAGTAAAGTATGTAGGTCTCAAATTTTTAGCCTATTCTCCTTTGGTAGTTCGACCGCGAAATTTTTTTCTGCATTGTATATTTCCGGAATATGAGTGTGTGACTTGTTAGAATTGACCCGATGTATAGTACAGAGAATGGGGTCTGTCATCTTTATCAAGGTGGTTTTACTTCGTCGGATATTCATTCGAGTATCTGGAGCACGAAATAGATCAAATAGATCACAAAGTTTTCGAACTATGATTCATACTTAATACTTAGACCTCGTAGCCGGACTTCTTTCCGTTCTATCTTATAAACTTTAATAAATCAAACTTTTTTTCTGCTTTTAAACTCTTAGTTAGATCAAAGGACAAACGCTTCTTTGTATTTTATGTTTTTAATCATTATAGCTATTTTTTTGATTGAATAAGTGATGATCCAATGGTTCTCACTCAGTGAACTTTGGACTTTGAAGGTTTCATTGAATTATCGTGGTTCTCGTATGAATCTGAGGTTTCAATTAATTAGTTAAGTAGGGTCTTAACAAGAGAATTCCTATCAATAATAAAGAAAACAAGAAGAAATCCGCATTTCCATTCCATACAAATACCAAATAAAAAAGACAATAAAGATAGGTAATCTAGAAGATTCAAGAGGCCTGTAACGATCAACACAACATAAAGACGTATGAGCTGACTTGATTTTTTGGCATTTAACCACAAAGAAGAGCTTTAGCATTTTGACTCTTTCATATCTTTAAATAATATTGAATGAGAGAGAAGTTTAAAACTTTATATTCCATATCCGTTTCAATCAGTATTTTGGTCTTTTTTTTGTTTGAGCTGTACGAGATGAAATTCTCATATACAGTTCTTGGAGGGGGAGGAACCTTGGT